ACATATATCTATATGTATGTATTATATACTATAGATATATGTGTGCATAGTGGCTCATTTCGTAACAATTTTTTTAGTAAATCTGGGATAAAAAATAGTTATTTTTTTTTTTATTTGGATATCTTATAAATATCACTACAATGAATTGTTTCAAGACTGGCCCTAATTGAGTTTATTCACCCTCATGAAAATAAGATTCGTTTGATTGATACAAAATTCGACATAGATCTAAAATATTTTATATTTCATCAACTCGTGTGAGGAAGAGATTCCGCTTGTACTCTGAAATCCATTCTTAAAAAAACTTTCTAGCCTTTCAAAATTCCCTATACTTAGTGTGAAATAAAAATAAGCATATCTCTTCTTTCAATATCTTGTACATTATAATTATATTGACAATTCCAAAAAACTGTTCATACTATGATCATAATCTGATGGTGATCGGGCGGGTATGCCCCCATCGTCTAGTGGTTCAGGACATCTCTCTTTCAAGGAGGCAGCGGGGATTCGACTTCCCCTGGGGGTAGGGTACTACGAAAGGAAGTTGATCATGGATTATCAATAAGTCTAGAATTTATTCTTCTTGGGTCGATGCCCGAGTGGTTAATGGGGACGGACTGTAAATTCGTTGGCAATATGTCTACGCTGGTTCAAACCCAGCTCGGCCCAAAAATTCACCGATCCATCATGAGATGATATAATCAATTTGCCCTTCAACAACACCCGATACGTAGGAATAAGAATAAAGAAAAAATATATTTTTACCCCAATTTAGGGGTATTTGTTCCCGCATATTCTTATGTTTTTTTATGATCTAGATTAACTTCAGGATCTTGAAATATCAGGAGAATAGTAAAAAAAAAAAGAATCATTTTTTAAAAGGATTACATTACTAGTAATCTGTGTCGTTCTCACTAAAGCCCATATCCGTGTGGATAGTAATAATAATATATTACTCGTGTATCTGTTACAACTACAACTTCTATAAATAGAAATGGTATGAAAAAATATCATATGTCTTATTTCTCTGGGATTGTAGTTCAATTGGTCAGAGCACCGCCCTGTCAAGGCGGAAGCTGCGGGTTCGAGCCCCGTCAGTCCCGACCTAGGATCCGATGAATCCATCAATTTATCTCTTGATTTTCTGTGAGGAGGAGGAGACAAGGAGTAGGTTTTTCTTTCCCAGTGGGGGTCCCCTCTTTTCTTCCTATTTTAATTTGAAGGGCCCTATCAAATAAAGAACAAACTATAACTATTTCTTGAAATATTGCATTTTTTTATACCAAGACCCCCTTTTGTATTCCAAGAAAATTAGATACTAAAAAGCTGAAGTTTAGAACTTCATCCCCGCTTCTTTTTTTCCATTTCACTTCTACTATTTGGGTTTGTGAACAATGGAAGTGGAATACGGGTCAGATAATACTTCCTCATAGAATTGTATAAGGAAGACGATAGAAAAGAAAGAATGGAAAAGAATGATAAATTCAATGAGATTCTTGATTGGATCAGGAATTTTTTTTTTTTTTTATGAATAAAAGATATTCCTATATTATACTATTTAATTCTTGACGATGAATCTATTTGATAGATTAGATATCGTTATTCATGATATTGATCGGATTCAATATTATCGTATCGTCAATATCATCGGGATGCAATTAACCCCTTCGAATTTACAGGAGAAAGCTTTATTGTCTTTATGGGATTAGATCCCGAATTATTGTGAAAAATAAAAATATATATATATATTATGGAAGTAAATATTCTCGCATTTATTGCTACTGCACTGTTCATTCTAGTTCCTACTGCTTTTTTACTTATTATTTACGTAAAAACAGTTAGTCAAAATAATTAGTTTGAATCAAGCTTGACTTCTTAGTTCTTCTCAATGATTAAAAAAATGAAAGGGATTAAAATTCCACGTCTTAAATGAAATGAGGGGACTATAATCAACCGTATCTGAAATCTGATAGTATGGTAAGAAAGATATTAATCTTTCTTTCTACCATACTATCTATAACTTTTATTGTATAAAGTTAGTACTGTATTGGATTTTTTTTTGTAATGATTCCGAGCAATCCGAGATAATTGAGTATCAACTTTTACTTTTACATTTTACGGTTCTAATTACTAGGTTCTTTTTTTTTTTTTATTTTTTCATAATTTCCTAGATGGATCGCATACCCCGGGATCCATCGAAACAATCAATCTAATAAGAAATGTAATAAGAAATGAATCTTTTCTATATACTAAACCCATTAAACCTTTTTTGAGCATTTTGAAGGAGTAATTCATTGAGTCTTTAGACAGATGATCCAAGAAGTTCTATGAAAAATGAGTCGAATTCAGAAAAATACTAAATATTCTTTCTTTTTTTATTGAAAAAAACTTTGCAGAACGATATACAAACCAATTGATCCAGTTTGATTACTTAACTCAATACTTAATTAAATTAGTAGTACCTCTAGAGTCCACTTCTTCCCCACACTACGAGTGAAAGGGAAAAAGTAAAGACTAGCATTAAAGCAGCCCAAGCAAGACTTACTATATCCATGTGAATTATGTCCCCTATCTCTATAGAATATGAAATAGAATATGAATAAATTCTTCCATTATTGATTACTAATAATAGTGGAATCAATGGCGAAGAGTCAAAAAGGGATTCTGATTGAACACTATTGAAGAACCCAATCCGATGAATCCACGCATAAAAAATGACTATTTTTTATGGTAGAATCGGACTCAGTCCAAACAAGATATACAGTCTTGGAATTCTCAAGCGAATTTATTAATGGAACATGTAGGAATAAAAAGCTTGTTGTTTCTTTTGTTACCCTTCAAAAGTTAAAGGTATATGAATATACAATCAAGATAAAGAGAGATCACCCCCCCATCACATATCTCTATCTACCCTTTAATCTAATTCGTAGATATCTTTATATCTTTCGATTGTCTCTGTGAAACACTTAAGAGACGGCTTATTACATACTCGGCTGGGGGCAACCGAAAAGAAAGAAGGTTTTCAACTTTTATTTTTAAAAAGTAAAGTATCGATCCAATATAGAATAGAATAGCCCTTCCTACCCTTTTACAAGTCTCGGGCTTCTTAAAATCTAAGAAGTAGTCACAGTTCCCATTATTTTTTTTCTCTCCTTCCTTCCGCCGGCCAAGAATTCAGCGAGTTATATCAGCAGAAAGAATAAGACAATTCGAGTTTTGTGTTGATCAGGCGGCACCCGGATTTGAACTGGGGAAAAAGGATTTGCAGTCCCCCGCCTTACCACTCGGCCATGCCGCCAAAATAATACATTGCTGGAACTACGCCCCTCCCCCTTTTTTTTTTTGAAAAAAAAAAAGTGGATTTTAAGTCACTGAATAAAAAATTCAGGTTAATTTTGAACCATTAACTATTGCCTCTGAATTCATGAAAGGTTCTTGAATCTCCAATTTTGTTTACTTAATGGCATAAGAAAATAAAAAATAAAATTGATACACAACTAATCAATCCTTTTCCGTTTCAATTATAACAACAATTTATATATATGTAAACCCTAGAACATTAAATGTTACACGGATATGTCTAATAAGGTATCTTATCTATAATTCTATAATTAAATATTTTAATTCAAAAAATATAAATGATGATATACCGCTGTTGCCCCAAATAGAACTGGTATACACAATATGCGGATAGCTATATCTGCACGTGTTAATAAAAAAAAAATACAACCCCTTTTACGCACTTCAATCGTATTCCACAACCTTTACTAACTACTAAAAAGTGGGTAAAATTTGCTCTCTTCTCCGCGAATTTTTTTTGAACAATAGAATTAAAAATTAAGTACTAAAAAAAGGAAACTGTATACTGTTCCTGATTATTCTTTCTTTATTTCATTCATAGAAAAAAGAGAAAATCCTTACTCCATTTAGTAGCCAATCGCATCGTAATATCATTAATATCATAATAAAAATTATAGAATAATAGGCCGAAATGGGATCACTTTTGATATTCTATACAAGATTCCATATCATAAGTCCAGGCGGGAAAATTTTGTTTCCAGAAATACTTTATCAATTGATTTCCATTTGTATCTGTTGCAAATTTTCATTGAATTGAGTAGAAAATTTTCTTTATTCCTCCATTACATATATTGGGGTTGAGTAAAATTTCATGTGATTCAGTAAACAGAATATACATTCCATCATTACTAGATCGATCCATATGGTTCGGTGAAGAATGAGCCAATGAATGGTATTTTTTTTCAATAAATGGGAAATTAAAGATGCTCCGGGATGGAAATGAGGGAATGTATACAATACCTGGGTTTAGTCAGATACAATTTGAGGGATTTTGTAGGTTCATTGATCAGGGCTTAAAGGAAGAACTTTATAAGTTTCCAAAAATTGAAGATACAGATCAAGAAATTGAATTTCAATTGTTTGTGGAAACATATCAATTAGTAGAACCTTCGATAAAAGAAAGAGATGCTGTGTATGAATCACTCACATATTCGTCTGAATTATATGTACCTGCAGGATTCATTTGGAAAACTGGTAGGGATATGCAAGAACAAACCATATTTATTGGAAACATTCCTCTAATGAATTCCCTGGGAAACTCTATAGTAAATGGAATATACAGAATTGTGATCAATCAAATATTGCAAAGCCCCGGCATTTATTATCGTTCAGAATTGGACCATAATGGAATTTCGGTCTATACCGGTACCATAATATCAGATTGGGGAGGAAGATCAGAATTAGAAATTGATAGAAAAGCACGGATATGGGCTCGTGTAAGTAGGAAACAAAAAATATCTATTCTAGTTCTATCATCAGCTATGGGTTCGAATCTAAGAGAAATTATAAATAATGTTTGCTACCCCGAAATTTTCTTGTCTTTCCCGAATGATAAGGAGAAAAAAAAAATTGGTTCAAAAGAAAATGCCATTTTGGAGTTTTATCAACAATTCGCTTGTGTGGGCGGGGACCCGGTATTT